TTTTGTTTCCACCGAGCTAAAAAAACGGGTCGATGCCTCTAGTAAACCAGAGTCATCATTTAATAGCTATTTTTATTCAATTTTGTATTTGTAAAGCAAAAATTGAAGATTTAGTTACGATTAGAAACCTACTTGCTATCTTTATCCATGGATCCTTTACTCATACTGATTCAATTGGAAGTATTAATCCAATTCCAAAATTATGTTTCGTAATTTCATAATCCAATTTGTCACTTTCTAAGTGATCCTTGGATACAAATCACGAGAATGTATATTTTTTCTCGAATCCGTGATTGAGAGGTAAAGGATTAAATCCTTTTCTTTTTTCAAATAAAGTTTTTGGTCGGAATACGAATCAAACCGAAAACAAAGACCCTTTAACTATCAAAGGGTTAAAAAAACGAATCACACTTTTACCACTAAACTATACCCGCTACAATTCGATTATTGTATACAACTGGACCTTTTGTCGAACCGGAAAATGGGTATAATAAGATGGGATCATCAAAGAATCCAAAAATTTAGCGTATTTACCCTCTTTTTTTTTTTCGTTTTCGCGGATGGAAACAGTCCTTCTTCTTTTTTTGTTCGTGCTTGAATATTGCCTATTCCCTTTTTAATATATTTTATATATATAAAATACTATAAATACTAAGCATTTTTGTTTTCAAATCAGATAAATGAAAAATTATCATTATTTTTCTATAATTAGTTGGAACAAAACAAAAAGAGGCCCGGCTGGGTACTGACCAGACCAGGCCGTGTCAATAACAATAAGAAGGGTCTTTCGAACAAAATACGAAGGGGTCGCTTTTGGTTTTCTTTATATTGTTGGCACTTTCGAGCCCTTCTCTTTATTTATTCTTTATTTATCGAAAAAAAATTACTGATAAAAAAGGTACATATCTATATAATAGAGAAAGAAATACTCCTTATTTTTTTTATGTGTAATCTAACCCAATTTTCAATTGGGAGAGATGGCTGAGTGGACTAAAGCGGCGGATTGCTAATCCGTTGTACGAGTTATTCGTACCGAGGGTTCGAATCCCTCTCTTTCCGCTTCCCTTGATGACTTTATTTATTTATTTATTTATTTTTTTTTTCAAATTTGGCATTTTTATATAAACAAAAAATCCGAAGAAAATAGAAAAGAAAAACCCTTATTCTTCGCGCCCAGGATTACGTCCAGGATCATTAGATAGGAATCCAAAGATGAAGAGAGAAACAAAAAATATCACTACTGTGTAAACGAAGAGTTTGAGAGTAAGCATTACACAATCTCCAAGATAATTAAAAAAAAAAAAGAGAATAGATCCTCCATTTTTCTACCACATATCCTATTTGGATATCAAGAGCCGAGTTTCTTTCTAGAAAAAATCACGAACTTTCGAGGAAATCTAGCAAATTTGTAAGAAATTTTTCAATTTAAATTATTTATTAAATAATTTAGATTTTAGATATTTTAGATTAAGGATCTTATCGAAAACTTACAGCAGCTTGCCAAACAAAAGCTAAGAGAAAAAAGAACACGGGTATGACTGGCATAACATCTACGATTGGGTTCAAAAAAGCGTAGGCCTCGGGCAATTTTCCGAAGAAAAAACTACTTGAATAAAAGGCAGAATTAAGACAGATACAGATCAAACTAAAGATATTAAGCATAACAGACATTTTGTTCTTGGAGATAATTGCATTTTGATTGAATTATTGATATGATATAAGGAAAAAGGGGAAAATTTAGGTAGACAAAAAATCCTTCTTTTCTTTTGAACTCACCCAATCAAAAATCCTCCAATTCTCAAAAGAGAATAGAGGAAATCATACTTTCATACAATATCTTAATTGAATTATATCTAATGATCAATAAATTAAGTTTAATTCTATATAATTCTATATTAATTATATTAATAAATAAAATCCTAGTAATAATCTAAATATCTATAGAATAAATTAGATTGGAGTTGACAAATAACGAATACTGTAATATAATTTACTATTAAATAGTACTATTTTTTTTTTTACTAATTATAAATTATAATTATACTTTAGTAGTATGGTTACTTTCTTAGTACCGTTTTGTATTATCACTAATTATAAATTATAATTATACTTTAGTAGTATGGTTACTTTCTTAGTACCGTTTAGTAGTATCGAAAGTAGTTTTGAATAGAAACCTAAATGGGGCGTGGCCGAGTGGTAAGGCAACGGGTTTTGGTCCCGCCATTCGAAGGTTCGAATCCTTTCGTCCCAGAGCATATTCATTATCTTAGAATAGAATAAAGATTTTGTTGAATGGGGTAACGTCTAATGTTAGCTGGAATTTCTTTCTTTTTTTTTTATCTTTTATGCATGAATCATATCTTTTTTACACAAACTGAATTGAATCGTGTACAAATGACACGCAAATGTAATTGACTCTATTTCTGATCCAGGTAAATTGGGAACATCGGTTCCCAGAGTTGGAATTTAAAAAATAAAAAAAGGGGGTCTTTTCATCCTATGCTCCATCCCATCTTGTTTCGGGAAGTTAGTTATTTAGAAAAACATTCCGTCCCATATTGATTTTATATTTTATCAATATTTTGATTTTCAACGATCCTATCTATTATTTCGTATCCTAGAAACTATATTTTTAGGAATTTTTATTTTTATATAGATTTATTAATTCTAACTATTTTGGTACTAATGAAATTCATTCAAAGCCGATAGGCTTAATTCTCCTAAGGGGTTAGACTAAAATAAAAAAAAGGAGCAACTTAATTTGGACTTGTTGGGATTTGTACCTAGCCAGTCCGCATCCCCGAGCATAATTCCCATTTTTTTCTCTTATGTCCCATTAGTCCTGTAGTACCCCGGGGGCGAATACATTAACCGATTATAAAATTATATATGTAATTATATATCTATCCGAATATATCTATCCGAATCCAAAATTATATATGTAATTATATATCTATCCGAATATATCTATCCGAATCCGATGTATTTTCTTTGAATAAGTATTTCGTGTTTGGCCCTAATACTAATAAATAATTGTAAATTTATGTAACACTTAAAAGTAAAAAGGGGGTGTTTTATGTTTTATATCTTTTATTCTCTTTTATTCACTTTCTATTCTATTATGTATGGATATTATATTATGTATGGAAAGATTCGATTAGCGAAATCTTGCTGACCTACACAGCTTAAACAAAATAAAAAAAAACGAGGAAATGTTTAACGTATATGTATCCTTCTATTCTATTTTTGTGAAAAAGGTTTTTGACCCCCTCGATTTTGAATTTAAAAATGAAAATATTTAACAAATATTTAACCCTAACTTTTAATCTATTACTAACTTTTAATCTATTATTAAATATATTATTAAATAGAAATTCTTTTTCATTTTAAATTAAGAGGACTTGCTAAAACTTATTCAGAAACTTCTTTACCGATTTGTAGCTATATTCTTTATTTACCGATCTATAGCTATATATAAAATCTCTCTTCTATATTCTAAAGAACATTATAGAACAAAGGGATATAGATTATGATGTCTACAAACCAATGACTATTCATGATTCCATAATTGAATCAATTCCATACTGGTTCCAAATTAGAGGGATGTTATGGTAAAACTTCGTTTGAAACGATGTGGTAGAAAGCAACGTGCGGCTTGAAGGACACGATCCATTGTGGATTCTTTCTTATATCCACCATTTTCAATTTCTATAGGAATGAGGGTGCTCTTGGCTTCGACATCCGTTGGTAACCTAAATAGTCCACGATGGAGCTCGAGTAGAAAGTATTAATTAATTTCTCAGGACAAGAATCTAGGGTTAATGCAAATCAATAAATTGGAGCAACTTCGTGAATATATCTTCGATATAGAAATGGAAGGGATCCCATTCGAGCAAGTTTCCAATTCAAAAGGAAAATTTCTTGGAATTAATCAAACCCTTTCGATCCAAAGTGTATCACGCGGGAATCTATTGTCCGTAGGATTCTTTGATAGAAGGAAAAAAAAAGGGGTATGTTGCTGCCATTTTGAAAGGATTAAGAAGGACCGAAGTAATGCCTAAACCCAATGATTTAAAACAAAGATAAAGGATCCCAGAACAAGGAAACACCGTTTTAATCGTCTCACTAACTGGGCCAGACTTAAGAATCCAAATAGATTTTAACCGAGACAAACAAAAAAGGGGGTAAAGACCACTCAATAAACGAAAGATTCTCTTTTGAATTATTGGAGAGTTATCTAACTTGAGTTATGAGTAAGAATGGTTTTTTTTTATAAAAGAAGAAGAAAAAACAGACTTAAACTCCAGTCTAATTGATTTGATGATTTTATAGAACCTTTTGTCATTTATGGAATTTATTCGAATTCCATACCATAGATAAAACTTCAAATCCAATTCTTTTTTTTTCTCGAGCCGTACGAGGAGAAAACTTCCTATACGTTTCTAGGGGGGGTGTATTGTTCATCTACATCTATCTCAATGAGTTGTCTATCGAATCGTTGCAATTGATGTTCGATCTCGAAGAGAAGGAAAAGATCTTCAGAAACTAGGTTTTTATGATCCGATAAAGAATCAAACTTATTTAAATGTTCCCGCCATTCTCTATTTCCTTGAAAAAGGGGCTCAACCTACAGGAACTGTTCAGGATATTTTTAAAAGGGTGGGGGTTTTTAAGGAATTTTATTCTAATCAAACGAAATTCAATTAAGGATTAAGGAAATACAAAAAAGGGGGGCAGTTATTTGTATATAACTTTGGATAACCTTTCTCTACTCTTTTTTATTACCCCCCCCCTTTTTTCCTTTTCCCGTTCTATTCGTATCTATTTATCATTGTTTTCTTCGAATCCTGTGTTCTATAACGACAAAACCCTATTTGCTTGATCCTAGAAAATTTAGGCATTCGCGACAACTTTAAACTTGATGGTTTTCATTTTTATTTTGAATTTAACTAACAAAAAAGAATAAAAAAAAAGAAATTCAATTGAATTTCTTTTTTTTT